GTGAACAAGTAAATGATTTAGAGTCTCATTTTAGAAATATGTGTTTTCTATTTGATATTATTTCTCTTATCAGATATATTTCTTTTCTTTCTTGATACTTATTTCTTCTTATCATGATATATTTCTTTTCTTTCTTAATACTTCCTTCTTATTAAGATGAATATAATACCGAATTTCAACTCTCATTTAGAATGAGATTTGTTCTTCATTAATGAATTTCCGAATCTTATACTTAAGAATAAGAAAAGAAAGACGAAAGATATTAGTACTATAATTACTATATACTTTAAATACTTTAATATACTGTAATACTATTACTAGAACACTTTTACTATTTTTACTATAAAGAATAAAGACTGAATATTCTAGAATATTCTAATTTATACTCATTTATACTCTAATCTAATTTACTATAATTATTATATTATTTATATAATAATATAAGGTACTATATATTATTATATATATTATATAATATATAAGGTACTATATACTATAATATATAATACAGTAAGAATAGATGATTTTTTTTTCAAGAATTTCTAAGAATTAGGAATGGCAATGAAAATTACTCTTCTTGTTTCAATAACAATTTTTATTCGTCGGAACAAAAGAAGTACTGGCCGGGCCAGTACTTATACTTAACCAGACCTGGGAAATGAACCTTTTGTACAAAATAAAAGAAGTAAGGTCTTCTTTCTATTGGAGAAATCTGTTTCGAATCATTGAAGGAAAAGAAAATATTTTCTTTTTCAATCTTGACTTCACGTGTGAAATCACATGAAAAATCTCTCATTTGGAATGAGGAGAGATGGCTGAGTGGACTAAAGCGTCGGATTGCTAATCCGTTGTATGAATAATTTGTACCGAGGGTTCGAATCCCTCTCTCTCCGACCCCTGATCACTTGAGATTTTCAAATTGGAAGAGATTTCGATTATTTTCTTTTATAAATCTTTGACCTATGAAAAAAGAAAGGAAAAAGTAAAAATGAGATCTCGATCTATTTTCTTATTATAAATCTTTGACCTATGAAAAAAGAAAGGAAAAAGTAAAAATGAATCTCATCTCTTTTTTTATTCTTCACGCCCAGGATTACGCCCCGGATCATTAGATAAAAATCCGAAGATGAAGAGAGAAACAAAGAATATTACTACTGTGTAAACGAATAGTTTAAGAGTAAGCATTACAAATCTCCAAGATAAGATAAGATCATTTTTTTTAAGGAAATAGATCACCTATTTTACGACACACACTATACACTATTTTGATATGACACTCTAAAGATAAAGATGAAAAAAAACTTCCTTTTTTTTTTTGAAATTTCATTCTATAATGATATAAGATGAAAAAAAACTTCCTTTTTTTTTTTGAAATTTATTTATAATGTAATAAGATTCGTATTTTTTCGTTACCAAAAATTTCTTGCCATATCCATATCTATAATTAGGTATTTTATGGGATCTTATAAAGGAAAGGTTAGAACAAAAGAAGAAATAAGCTGATTAGCTGATTAAAGATAAAGATCATTGCCCCTTCCCTTATTCAATTTAAATAGAAAATAGAAAATACCAGAATTTCGCTTTTTGAATCGAGGGTTCCTAATGTTCAGACTTATATGAATCTTATTGATTTTCAGAATCAAAATCTCATCTTTTTTTTTATCGAAGAAATTATGAATTGAATAGAGATTCCATTTTTATCGAAAACTTAAAGCAGCTTGCCAAACAAAGGCTAAGAGAAGAAAGAGTAAAGGGATAACCGGCATAACGTCTACGATTGGATTGAAAAAGGCATAAGCCTCGGGCAATTTGGCGAAGAAAAAACTACTCGAATAAAGGGTAGAATTAAGACAGATACAGATTAAACTAAAGATATTAAACATAACAAATATTCTTTTCTTGTTCTTAAAGATTCAAATTAAATTGAAATGATAATAAATTATCAGATTGTATTGAGTTGTTTTTCTGAGGGAAATCTTAAGATAAATAAGAATACAAGGAATTATATTTTCATACAATATATTAATTGAATTCTAAGTAATGATCAATTAATCTTGTATTGAGTTGTTTTTCTGAGGGAAATCTTAAGATAAATAAGAATACAAGGAATTATATTTTCATACAATATATTAATTGAATTCTAAGTAATGATCAATTAATCTTTTTGATTCTATATCTATTGTGTTGAATCCTAGCGATAACATGTCCTATATTTCTTTTGGTTGATTATTGACGAATAACCAATATTTATCTTAGTTTTTCTTAGACCAAATCAAAATGGGGCGTGGCCAAGTGGTAAGGCAATGGGTTTTGGTCCCGTTACTCGGAGGTTCGAATCCTTCCGTCCCAGATCGTTTGCATAAGAAACGAAAGATTCTTCTCTATTGAAATTGAAAATTTCATTCAACAATTTTCTGTTGAATGTTGGATACAATGTTATCCAATCTGAATTCTAAGAATGATTCTTAGAATCATATCTTTTTTTCCTTCTTTTTCTTTACTAAATTTTTCTTTACTAAAGTATTTTATTCTTAAATATTCGTGATTACTTTCGTTAACGATTATTTGTTTTATATGATGGAGATGGATGCAAAAAGATCAGAATACGAGGATTCTGATTTTATCTTTGATCTTATCTTACACAAGATTCTTTTTACTCCCTTTTTACTCCATAATAATGAAAACAAAGAAACTTTATTCTTAAACTATCTCTCTTTTTTCAATTAAATGAAAATCGGATTTAATTAGAGATGGTAAATAATAAGTAAATCATAATATTAGAATCATAAAATCAAATTTCATAATTGTCTATTTTTCTTATTAATAATATCTTATTATTTCAGATTATCTTATTATTCTAATATTGTTATAATTGAATATCTTATTATTTCTAGTATTATCTTATTATTCTAATATTGTATAATTGAATATTTATAATTTATATTAATATTTTAATATTTAAGATTTCAATAAAATATTGATTAGTTAGTTAGTAGTTAGTTTAGTAGTTAGTATAGTTAGTATAGGTAGTATAGTATTTAGTGAAAGTGGATAAAAATCTTTATCCATTCATGGGGATTTATTTTTCATTTGAATGAAAGTAAAGTCAAAGGCTTTTTTTGAGGTTTCTAATTTCTTTTTTTTTTTAAGAAAAAAAGGGATCTCTTATGATGGAAAATCCCGAAAGATCTGTTGAAGATGTAAATAAGTTTGCTTAAAAATGATTTTTTTTCATGTGATATTATTCATATGAGAAAATATGGGAGAATTTTAAGTCAAATCCTTTCCGGATAAACACTTATCTATAAGTGTAGATTATTAATAAGTGTAGATTATTATGTATCGGTTCAGTCAATGACTATTCATGATTCCATATTGAATCAATTGCATACGGTTCAAAATTAAAATAAAATTAGAGGGATGTTATGGTAAAACTTCGTTTGAAACGATGTGGTAGAAAGCAACGTGCGACTTGAAGGACATGATTGGCTGTGGATTCTGACATCCACCATTTTCTATACGAATGAAGGTGCTCTTGTCTCGACATAGTTTGTTCTGCTAGGAACCTGATTTAATTTGTCTTGGGTTGCTAAATAAAGATACTAATGGTATATATAAGGTATAGCATATGATGGAGCTCGAGCAAAAATGATTGATTCATTTATTGGGGGAATAATCTAGGGTTAGTTACAATCAATAAGTTAGACCAACTTTGTAAATATATCATCAATCTTAATCTAAATATAGATAAATGGAGAGGTTCAAATTTGTCGAGATTTATCGAACTTTTTCGATCTAAGAGTATAGCATAAATGGAGAGGTTCAAATTTGTCGAGATTTTCGAACTTTTTCGATTAAGAGTGTATCACAAAGGGATCAATCTTTCGTATGATTTTTCCCTTTTCCATAGAAAGAACAAAAAACAAAAGGTATGTTGCTGCCTTTTTGAAAAGGAGTAAGGATCACCGAAGTAATGTCTAAACCCAATGATTTCACAAAGCGCAAAGAAAAGACAACAAATTCCGGAACAAGGAAACACTATTTTAACTTGTCTCAACAATTGGATCAGAATGAGTAAAAAAAAATAGATTCGAAAGGAGACAAAAAAAGAGGTTAGAGACAGCTCAAGAAATTTTAAGGATTTCCTTTTGAACTCTTTCAAAACTACCCAACTTGAGTTAGGAGTACAAATGAAATTTCTTTTTCTGTAAAGAAGGAAAAAAAAAGGCTCAAATTACAGTCTAATTCTTTATGGATCCATTTTTCTTTCTATTTCTATCTATATAGATAGAAATAGAAAGAAAAATTATAGAAATAAGAATCATTTTTTCTTGAGCCGTATGAGGAGAAAACTTCCTATACGTTTCTAGGGGGGCATCTTTTATCTACATCTATCCCAATGAGCCATCTATCGAATCGTTGCAATTGATGTTCGATCCCGAAGAGAAGGAAGAGATCTTCGAAAAGTGGGTTTTTATGATCCGATAAAGAATCAAACTTATTCAAATGCTTCTGCTATTTTATATTTCCTTGAAAAAGGCGCTCAGCCCACAGGAACTGTTTATGATATTTTAAGGAAGGCAGAATTCTTTAAAGAATTTCGAGTTTCTTTTGATAAAAAAAGAAAGGGAACACAAGAATCATGAATAAAAAAAGGATAGGGTAACTAGTACCTATCATTGTATAATTTTTTATTCAAAGTTTCTTCTTTTCTTGTTCTATTCATACTTATTTTATTCTTATTTTTATTCTTTGTATCTTTTTCTCGCTTCTTGTTGTGGAACCCCCCAACAAGGGGGGTAATCTTTCTTCTTGTATTGTACTTTTCTTTTTTAGATTAAAGAAAATCGCTATTTTTTCTATCTCTACCTTATTCCTTATTTTTTTTGCCGCTCAAATTTTGATTCTTTATGTTGTGCTAATCCAACACAAATTTCTATATAATTTCTTGAAATTTGTTTTCAAAAGAGTCCATTCATATTGACAATGGCGTATCAAACAAATATAATTTGATCGTATATAAATAGATCTTTTTATCCCCATTCCCTATTGGCTCTTTCCTTTACTTTAGTAAAATGGATGAGTTTGCTGGATTCTTTTTATTTTGATCATATCTACACTTCATATTGATCCGGGTTGCTAACTCAACGGTAGAGTACTCGGCTTTTAATTGCGACTATGATCTTTTACACATTTGGATGAAGGAATTCGTCTAGACTATTGGTAGAGTTTATAAGACCACGACTGATCCTGAAAGGTAATGAATGGAAAAAAAAGCATGTCGTAAAAAGAATAAAAGAATAATATAATCATAGAAAAATAAGATTTCTATTACTCAGAAGAGAAATAGAACGATAATTTTTCTTTTTATAACAACAATTTTAAAGTTCAGTAAACTATTTTGGGTCTAGTGAATAAATGGATAGAGCCTTATGGCTCCAATTTGAGTAAGACAAAAAAGCAACGAGCTTCCCTTCTTAATTTGAATGATTACCCGATCAAATTACTAATTATACGTTAAAAATAGATTAGTGCCTGATGTGGGAAAAGGTTCTCTTGTGAATTGTGAGTGCACCTTTGATTCTTTTTTTATTAATCCTAATTATTCTTTATTGTGGATTGGAGACGGATGTGTAGAAGAAATAGTATAGTGATAAAAAAAGGATTTTCTTTTTCCAAAGTCAAAAGAGTGATTGGGTTGCGAGAATAAAAGATTTTTACCCCCTTTTCTTATTGTTATTTTCTTTATTTCTTTTATTGTTATTCTAGATTCCTAGTTAGATTAACAAGGAAAAGAAAATCAAATAGGATAGAAAGGGAAAGGACAAAAGATCTGTAGATTGGGCTCTCTGTCTCCGGGGTATATATTCTTTATTTGTTCTTACTTTTATAGAATTATAGAATCTTTTACTTCTTAAGATTCTCATTATTTTTTTTACATCATAATACAGTATAAAAGTATATATTATTGGTTATAGTATATATTAATACTAAACTCTATTATTAGAGTTTATTCTAGTTATAAGCTATACTATTTTATTCTAAATAATATATTAATATATTTAATATAAGAGAAACAATATACTCTATTCATTAGAGTTTATTCTAGTTATAAGCTATACTATTTTATTCTAAATAATATATTAATATATTTAATATAAGAGAAACAATATACTATATACAACATACGCATACGCCGTTCTGACCATATCGCACTATGTATCATTTCATAACACAAGAAGCGCCTCTCTTTTTTAATTACAGTAGAAATGTATTTCAATGGCAGGATTGGAAGGATATTTAGATTGAAAAAAGATAGATTTCGGCAACAAAACTTCCTGTATCCGCTACTCCTTCAGGAGTATATTTACTCACTTGCTCATTCTCATAGCTTCAATAGTTTTATTTTTTATGAACCTGTGGAAATTATCGGTTCTGACAATAAATCTAGTTTAGTACTTGTGAAACGTTTAATTACTCGAATGTATCAACAGAAATATTTGATTTCTTCGGTGAATGATTCTAACCAAAATGAATCTTGGGGGCACAAGAATTCTTTTTCTTCTCATTTTTATTCTCAAATGGTATCAGAAGGTTTTGGAGTCATTCTAGAAATTCCATTCTCGTCGAGATTAGCATTTTCCCTTGAAGAAAAAAGAATACCAAAATATCAGAATTTACGATCTATTCATTCAATATTTCCCTTTTTAGAGGATAAATTATCACATTTAAATTCTGTGTCAGATCTACTAATACCCTATCCCATCCATCTGGAGATCTTGGTTCAAATCCTTCAATGCTGGATCAAAGATGTTCCTTCTTTGCATTTATTGCGATTGTTTTTCCACGAATATCACAATTTGAATAGTCTCATTACTTCAAAGAAATCTATTTACGTCTTTTCAAAAAGAAATAAAAGATTCTTTTGGTTCCTACATAATTCTTATGTATATGAATGCGAATATCTATTCCTGTTTCTTCGTAAAAAGTCTTCTTATTTACGATCAATATCTTCTGGAGTCTTTATTGAGCGAACACATTTCTATGGAAAAATAGAATATCTTATAGTCGTGTGTTGTAATTCTTTTCAGAGGATCCTATGGTCCCTCAAAGATACTTTCATACATTATGTTCGATATCAAGGAAAAGCTATTCTGGCTTCAAAAGGAACTCTTATTCTGATGAAGAAATGGAAATTTCATCTTGTGAATTTTTGGCAATCTTATTTTCACTTTTGGTTTCAACCTTATAGGATCCATATAAAGCAATTACCCAACTATTCCTTCTCTTTTCTGGGGTATTTTTCAAGTGTACTAAAAAATCCTTTGATAGTAAGAAATCAAATGCTAGAGAATTCATTTCTAATAAATACTCTGACTAAGAAATTAGATACCATAGTCCCAGTTATTTCTCTTATTGGATCATTGTCGAAAGCTCAATTTTGTACTGTTTTTGGTCATCCTATTAGTAAACCTATCTGGACCAATTTATCGGATTCTG